TTAATGCCGCATCTCTTCCGAGACCCGGGCCTTTTATCATAACTTCTGCTCGTTGCATACCTTGATCCACTACTGTCCGAATAGCATTTCCTGCTGCGGTTTGAGCGGCAAATGGTGTACCCCTTCTTGTACCCTTGAATCCACAAGCCCCGGCAGAGGACCAAGAAATTACTCGACCCCGTACATCTGTAACAGTCACAATGGTATTGTTGAAACTTGCTTGAACATGAATAACTCCCTTGGGGATTCTACGTGTATTCTTACGTGAACCAATACGTCTATTTCTACGCGAACCAATTTTTGGTATAGGTTTTGCCATATTTTATCATCTCATAAATATAAGTCAGAGATATATGGATATATCCATTTCATGTCAAAACAGATCCTTATTCTTTTTTTTTTTTTTACTTATTTTATTTACTTATTTTATTTATTTATTTGTACATCTGTACATCGGGTCCTTTAGATTTCGAGAGTCTTTTTGTTTTAGAAAGATTATCCTTGTCTTTGTTTATGTCTCGGGTTAGAACAAATTACTATAATTCGTCCCCGCCTACGGATCAATCGACATTTTTCACAAATTTTACGAACGGAGGCCCTTATTTTCATATTTGTCATTCCTTTTTTTAATTCCGAATCTACTTATTGGAAGAAAATAAGTTTCTTGAAATTTTTAATTTCGAATTGTATCCTCACGAAAGAATGTTGAAATTGAAAAAACCGCCTAATCATTCAAGTCTTTGCTTTGAAGTCTCTAAATTATACGCCCTTTGGTTGAATCATAAGGACTTACCTCAATTTTTAGTCTATTTCCTGGTAGTATACGTATAAAACTACATGAAATCCTTTACGAAACAAAAACCAGAATAATTTTTTTGTTATCTAAACGAATCCGGAAGATACATACCATCGGTAAGTTGTTCAGTAATTAAACCCTCATGAATCCATTTTTGTTGTTTCATTCCAGGTAAAACCGCTTTGAAGTATCAACTAATGTAAGAGGGATAATATTATAAACTTGTCCTTTCTCTTTTTTCACAAATATGACCGTGTCGGCTATTAGAAAGATTACCATATATAACACAAAACTTCTCCGCCGATTCCTTCTAGTCGAGCCTTTCGGTCTGTCATTATACCTCGAGAAGTAGAAAGAATTACAACCCCCATTCCGCCTAAAATTCTAGGAATTCGTTGATAGTTAGAATATATTCGTAGACCGGGTCGACTGATCCGTTTTAAATTTAAAACAGTTCTATATGGTCCTTTCCTATTTCTTCTATGTCGTAGGGTTAAAACCAAAAAATATTTATTGCTTTCTTGATGTTTTCTCACGTTTTCAATAAAACCTTCTTGTAAAAGGATTTTAACAATATTTTCAGTGATGTTAGTAGATGGTATTCGAACTGTTCTTTTTTTATTCATGTCAGCATTTCGTATAGAGGTTATTATGTCAGCAATAGTGTCTTTACTCATGATAAACTAAGATTTTTGTTTCCCCCGAATTTTGATATAATCAACATGCTCTTTTTCTTTTTTTCTGAATTTTTTAATATTTATGAATTCTTTTTTTTTTTTTTAATATTTATGAATTATTAAAGATATATACGTGATAGATAAACAATTTACTAATTAATTAAATAAATTTAATCAATTTCATTCAAATACTATATTAAGGTCTTCCCCTATAATACTTCAGGTGCTAATGAAACTATTTTAGTGAAATTTAACTGTCTTAATTCCCGGGCGATCGCGCCGAAAATTCGGGTTCCTTTTGGATTTCCTTCTTGATCAATAACAACCGCAGCGTTGTCATCATATCGTATTATCATACCGTTGTCGCGTTTGAGTTCTTTACAAGTACGTACAATGACAGCTCGGACCACTTCTGATCTTTCTAGAGGTGTATTTGGTACTGCTTCCTTGATTACAGCAACAATAATGTCACCAATATGAGCATATCGTCGATTACTAGCTCCTATGATTCGAATACACATCAATTCTCGGGCCCCGCTGTTATCCGCTACATTCAAATGGGTTTGAGGTTGAATCATATCATTTTTTTATCGGTTTTTTCTTTTTCAATGCAAAGGTATAAATAAAAAAAAGAAATATTATTTGTTCAAAACAAAAAAAGAAATCTGCAATTGTTTTTTTTTTCATCCCAAAAACCCCTTTCGTTTGTTTCTACATTCCTATCCAGAAAGAATGAATTGAGTTCGTATAGGCATTTTAGATGCCGCTATTGAAATAGCCCTTCTAGCTATATTTTCTGCTACTCCGCTCATTTCATAAAGTATTCTACCGGGTTTAACGACAGCTACCCAATATTCGGGAGATCCTTTCCCCGAACCCATACGTGTTTCTGTAGGTCTTACTGTAACAGGTTTGTCTGGAAATATGCGTACCCATATTTTTCCACCGCGGCGTGCATTTCGTGTCATTGCTCGCCGCCCTGCTTCTATTTGTCTAGATGTGATCCAAGCGGGTTCAAGCGCTTGAAGAGCATATCTACCGAAGCAAATACGATTACCTCGATAAGATATTCCTTTCATTCTTCCTCTGTGTTGTTTACGGAATCTGGTTCTTTTGGGGTTATAGTTGATGGTTGTTTAGCAATTCCATCCATCTCTACTACAGAACCGGACACGAGAGTTTCTTCTCATCCAGCTCCTCGCGAATTAAACAATTTTAAATAATTAAACAAAAAAAATACACGGTTAATAATATATGGAATCGTGGGATTCTTTGAAATTTGATCTAATCGATTATAAATTAGAAATTTTTTGTGTTTTAATATATAATTTAACACGTATTCTATTTATAGATAATGTCGTTTTGGTAGAACGCTATAATGAATCTTTATTTTGTTTTTCCTTTTATTTCGAATCGACTAAAATTTAGAAATAAAAAAAAAAATTCGCGGGCGAATATTTACTCTTTCAACATTCAGTTGTAAGATTAGTCTATGACATGACCTCTCAGAATAAATGAATAGGTTTCTGGTTCGTTCCGCCATCCTACTCAATGAATCATTAGGATTCGTTTTCAATAGAATCTTATGCATTCACAGGTTCTGTCGTTCCCACCACTTCTCGATTAATGATTAGGTCTGAATTTTACAACGGAGCCTCCAATTAAATTTATTCTTGAGTCAACCTTCTCAGTCTTTATTGGCTCGGGGCTCTTGATTTTTTGTTCTATGCACGGATTTGTCTAATTATGGATCAATCAGTATTGATGCTTTATTACATTCCCTTTATATGAGATGACTCATAGACCTTACATATTGGAATTCTATATCATTAATATTCTTTTTCTATCTTTCTCTCACCCTTCCATTTATCTGTATACTTTATATTGCTTTACAACCCATAATCAGATTTTTTTTTTGTTTGTTTATGTAAAAAAGATTTCAGTTGCTACAATGATATGACTTATATATCATATCTTGACTGGTTCTTTCTATCCAGATAACACGAAGTGATGAGTTGGTTATTAGTTCTATAGTTATCAGTTTGTACTATGGGCTGTCCATTTTTTTGAATCCCAACCCTAAAAAAACCAACGAGTCACACACTAAGCATAGCAATTATATCAAATGATTAATCGAATTTTTATTCAACCTTATAGAATTGTTCTTTTTTTTTTTTTATTATTTATCAGAAAAAGAATGAAAGAGTTTGCCATTTTTTGTTTTATCACCAGATATAACTAAATATACCAGATATAACTAAATATAAGTCAAGTAAGTTCTTATTATTCCTCGTCTACAAATATCCAAATTTTGATGCCTAATACCCCATAGATAGTTCGAACTGCATAGGAACAATAATCAATTTTAGCTCGAATGGTTTGTAGAGGAACTCTACCTTCTCGGATCCATTCAACACGTGCAATTTCTTTTCCGTCGATACGCCCTGCAATTTGTACTTGAATCCCTTTTGTACCTGCCTGTTCAGTTAATTCAATAGCTTTTTTCATTGCTTTGCGAAATGAAACTCTATTCTTTAATTGTCCGGCTATAAATTCTGCAAGAATATTGGGGTGCCCGTAAGGATTTGCAATTCTTGTAATAGCAATGTTGAGTTTTCGGTTTACACAAGTGAGTTCTTTTTGTACATACGTCTGTAATTCTTCGATTCTTCGAGTCCTGTCTTCTATTAATAACTTGGGGAATCCCATATAGATTATGACCTGAATCAAATCGATTCTTTTTTGAATCTCTATACGTGCAATTCCCTCTACATTAGAGGATATTTTCATATTATTTTGCACATAATTTTTGATACAATCTCGTATTTTTTGATCTTCTTGTAGATCCTTTGAATAATTTTTTGGTTGTGCAAACCAAAGAGAATGATGACCTTGGGTTGTACCAAGTCTGAAACCAAGTGGATTTATTTTTTGTCCCATAGTCCCCCACTACTATATATATCGTGAAACGTGACATCTGTTTTTATTTTTTTTTTATTCATTCTATTTTTTTTAAGCATAACATAATATAGCGTATTTGTATTTTTTATAATATAAAATATTCTTCCTTTAAGTATTCCTCAGCTCTAATTTATAGAATTTCCTTTTATCTATTTCTTCCTCTTCATCTAAAGATATATCTTTCAATACAATAGTTATATGACAAGTGGATCTTTTTATAGGATAACCCCGTCCTCGAGCCCGGGGCTTTAATTTTTTCACAGTTGTGCCCTCGTTGACTTCGGCTTTACTAATGATTAAACTTGTTTCGTTCAAACCCTTATTGTGATTAGCATTTGCTGCTGCAGAATAAACCAATTTTAAAATGGCATAACATGCTCGATAAGGCATAAGTTCTAGTATCATAAGTGTTTCTTCATAGGACCGCCCACGAATTTGATCAATTACTCTTCTCGCTTTGTGAGCAGACATACATATATGTTGACCTAAAGTGTATACTTCTGTATATTTCTTCACCTTTCTCTTCTGTATCATAAGATTCACCTCTCATTAATGAACGATAAGCA